ATTTATATAAATAGTTATTGCATTATCATTTAAAATTGTTTTTATAGTTTTAAATGATAAGTTAAAAATTTTTTAGTACCATGGGATTTTAAAATTGTAAGTCCTTGTTGCTTAATAAATATTTAATAAATTAATATTAATATAAATATTTATTAATATATCATAAAATCTATTAATATATATTACATTTATGAAAGAATATATAAATATATTATTTATATTATATTAATTATATATTTGAATATAATATTTATATAATAATAAAAAGTACATTTATTTAAATATCTTTGATTTATGTTATACAATAGAATATCAAAAATAATATTTGATTTATCAAAAGAGAGAGTTTATATATAAATAATAAATATTATATTAATACAAGTCAACTTGATATATATAATAAAGGTGATATTAATAAATTTTTTGAATTATACTAACAATAAATAAATAATTACTTATTATATTAAATAATTTATATATTAATAAATATTTATACATGTGTAATATTAATATTAAACATTTATTAAGAAATATTTTTTACAAAAAAATTACAATAAAAAATATTTTTTATATCAATATAATAATTCTCTCTTTTTTTGTAAAAGAGTGAAAAAAAAGAGAGAATTATTTTACTGTACCATATCTTATACATTTCTGTTTATATTTTTAAATCAAAGATTGATTTGATTATTTATCTTATTTTCTTATATTGAAAATAAATTTATTATAAAGTTTTTAATATAAATATGATTTATTAGACCATATCTTATATGTTTTATTGAAATGCTATATATTATTTGACTATTTTATTATTAATTGAATTAATTTTTATTGAACCAATATTTTTATTATTCTTTAAATTGCAAATTTGCATTTATCTATTTTAAATTAAATATTTTTATAAGTATACGGACCATATCTTATTATTATTAATTAAAATGAATAATTACCTGGGGGCAGGAGAAACTTACAAACCTTATAAGGTAGAAGTTACAAATTTTTATTTAAAAGTTGTAAAACTTATATTTTTATTTATTTGGGAAACTTGCTTTTTTTTATTCTAATAAAAGTTTGATTTTAGCTTAAATTTTACTATAACTTTGGTTTACATGTGAATTTTTGTGTGAATAATTATTATTTTAAATAAATTTTTATTTTTATTCGCAGTATTTGATATTGAATATTGAGGTTACTCAGATTTGGTAAAAGGTGAAGTACAGGATAAATTTGTGCCAGCATCTGCGGTTATACAAATTGTACAAGTAAAATTTTTTGGTGGATAGTTAATTTTTTTTTGCAAAGGTTTATAAATAAATTTTTTAGGTGAAATTTAATTTTATTAAATACTTTTTATAATAATGAAGCTGTGAAATTTTTTTCTAAAACTAGGATTAGATACCCTATTATTAAAAATGTAAATTTTAACCAAGGTAGTAATAGATATGATCTTGAAACCTAAAAAATTTGGCGGTGTCTTAGTCTATTTAGAGGAACCTGTTCCGTAATCGATAGTCCACGATGAATTTTACTAGATCTTATTTAGTTTATATACCGTTGTTATCAGAATATTTTATAAGAAGATAATTTTCTATAATTTTTATAAAAATTTATTTCAGATCAAGGTGTAGCTTATGATTTAGAGGAAATGGGTTACAATAAATTTATTTAAATGGATTTGGAATTGAAAAATTTTATTGAAGGTGGATTTAATAGTAAATTAGATTATATTATTTATTTGATTATAGCTTTAAGACATGTACACATCGCCCGTCGCTCTTTTTAATTAAAGATAAGTCGTAACATAGTAGATGTACTGGAAAGTGTATCTAGAATGCAAATTAGAGCTTGATTAGTGAAGCATTTCATTTACATTGAAAGGTCTGCCGTGCAATTCGGTTTAATTTGATTAAGTATATATTACTTTTTAGTAAAGTTTATATTTTTTATAATTGAAGTAATTTTAATTAAATTAGTTTTTGTATATATTAGATTAAATAATTTTAGTAATAGTTAATTAGTACAGTGATGGAATTTTGATATAATTATTTTTATTTATAAAGTAAAATTTAATTTTTGTACCTTTTGTATCAGGGTTTATTTAAATTTAAATATTAATATTATATTATTCTCGAATTTAATAGAGCTAAAATTTTATGAAATTTATTGTTACAAAAATATTTTTAATAAAATTTTAGTAGTGATACGTTAATCGTTATTAAATATATCTAGTTTTTCAAGAATTATATTTAATTTATTAATTTTAGTTTCATAATTTTTTTTTATTAAGTTAATGAACTTTAATTAAAAGGATCTTAGGGATAAGCTTGGGATTTTTAATTATAAATTTATAAAGTTTTATTATAATAAGTAGGATTAGAAATTTTCATCTTTTTATAAAGTGTTATAATTAATTTTTTATATAATAAAATTTATTTTATTTTAATTTTTTTATTGAAATATTTTATTTAATTATTTGATAATAGAAATAATGATAAAATTAGTATTATTTTTGGTATAGATATAATATTTATTTAGATGAAAGTAAGGAATTCGGCAATATTATACTCGCCTGTTTATCAAAAACATGTCTTTTTGATTATAATATAAAGTCTGGCCTGCCCACTGAATTTTATTTAAGGGCCGCAGTATTTTGACTGTGCAAAGGTAGCATAATCATTTGCCTTTTAATTAGAGGCTGGAATGAATGGTTGAACGAAGTATAAGCTGTCTCATTTTTATAAAAGTAAGAATTTAGCTTTTCAGTTAAAAGGCTGAAATTTTATTAGAGGACGAGAAGACCCTATAGAACTTTATAGATTTTTTATTAGAAAATTATAGATTAAAATTTTTTTTTTAATAAATTGTTTATTTTGTTGGGGTGACAGGAAGATATATTTAACTCTTTTAAAAATTTAACATTAATTAATGAAATTTTGATCCATTATTATTGATTATTAGAATAAGTTACCTTAGGGATAACAGCGTGATTTTATTGGAGAGTTCTTATTGATAATAAAGTTTGCGACCTCGATGTTGAATTAAAGAAGTTCTTGAGTGCAGAAGCTTGAGTTAATAGGTCTGTTCGACCTTTAAATCTTTACATGATTTGAGTTCAGACCGGCGTGAGCCAGGTCGGTTTCTATCCTTAATTTGATATTATGATTTAGTACGAAAGGACCAATTATAAAAAAAATTTTTTTATGTCGAATAAAATTAATTGCTTTGGCAGAATAGTGCATTGAATTTAGAATTCAAAAATGTAATTTTTACAAGTAATAATATATTTAATTGATTTATTTATTGTATTAATTAGAAGATTAATTTTGATTATTATAGTTTTAGTAGGAGTTGCTTTTTTGACTTTAATGGAGCGTAAAGTTTTAGGATATATTCAAATTCGTAAGGGGCCTAATAAGGTTGGATTTTGTGGGGTACCTCAGCCTTTTTGTGATGCTATTAAATTGTTTACTAAGGAACAGACGTATCCTATTATATCTAATTATTTAAGATATTATTTTTCTCCTATTATTAGATTGTTTTTATCTTTGTTAATTTGAATAATTTTTCCTTATTTAACTAATTTATATAATTTTAATTTGGGTTTATTATTTTTTTTATGTTGTACTAGAATAGGGGTTTATACTGTTATAATTGCTGGGTGATCTTCTAATTCTAATTATGCTTTGTTGGGTGGGTTGCGGGCAGTAGCTCAAACTATTTCTTATGAGGTAAGAATAGCTTTATTATTATTGTCTTTAGTATTTTTAATTGGTAGATATAATTTGCTTGATTTTGAGGTTTATCAATATAATATTTGATTTATTTACTTATTTTTCCCTATTTCTTTGGCTTGAATTACTTCTATGTTGGCGGAAACTAATCGTACTCCTTTTGATTTTGCGGAGGGGGAATCTGAGTTAGTTTCAGGATTTAATGTTGAGTACAGAAGTGGTGGATTTGCTTTAATTTTTTTGTCTGAATATTCAAGAATTTTATTTATGAGAATACTATATTCTGTGATGTTTTTAGGATCTGGTGTTTTTGGATTTATGTTTTTTATTAAGTTAGTTTTTATTTCTTTTTTGTTTATTTGAGTTCGTGGTACGTTACCTCGTTATCGTTATGATAAACTTATGTATTTGGCATGAAAGAGTTATTTACCTGTGGCTCTTAATTTTTTATTTTTTTATTTAGGGATGAAGTTATTTTTTTTTAGTTTATTAATATAGTTAAATAAAATTAGTATTATTAAAATTAATAATAGGTTATACTACTATCTTATACTTTCAAGGCATATGCTTATTCAAGCTCATTAATTAATAAATTATTTTATCTCAAATTATATGAATTAAGGGATTAATTATGTAATATATAAAGTATAATACAGTTAAGATTTGTCCTAATATGATATAAGGGTCTTCAACAGGTCGTGCCCCAATTCATGTTAATAGAATTACGATTATAACTATACACCAAAATAGTATTTGATTAATTGGATAAAATTGTAATCCTCGAAAATTTCTTAAAAAGTAAAATGGTATAATAAATAAAATGGCAATAGATATTACTAAAGCAATTACTCCTCCTAATTTATTAGGAATAGAACGTAAAATTGCGTAAGCAAATAGAAAATATCATTCTGGTTGAATATGTACTGGGGTTACTAAGGGATTTGCGGGAATAAAATTATCTGGATCACCTAATCCGTAAGGAGTATAAAGGGTAATTATTAATAAAATAAATGTTATTGTAATAAATCCGATGATGTCTTTAAAAGAGAAGTATGGATGGAACGGAATTTTATCTGAATTTCTATTGATTCCTAATGGATTGTTTGATCCTGTTTGATGTAAAAATAATAGATGTACAATTGTGGCTGCAGCTACGATGAATGGTAGAAGGAAATGAAATGTGAAAAATCGAGTTAATGTAGCATTATCTACTGCGAATCCTCCTCATAATCATTGCACTAGGGTTGTACCTAAGTAAGGAATAGCTGACAATAAATTTGTAATAACAGTAGCTCCTCAGAATGATATTTGTCCTCAAGGTAGTACATATCCTATGAAAGCTGTTGCTATTACTAAGAATAAAATAATTACTCCTACACTTCATGTGTGTATATACATATATGATCCATAGTATAATCCTCGTCCAATATGTAAGTAAATACAGATAAAGAAGAATGAAGCTCCATTAGCGTGTAATGTTCGAATTAGTCATCCGTAGTTTACGTCTCGAATAATATGAGTAACTCTATTAAATGCTATATTGATATCAGCAGTATAGTGTATAGCTAGGAATAATCCTGTGGCAATTTGGATAATTAAACATAATCCTAATAATGATCCAAAGTTTCATCAGGCTGAGATATTTGATGGTGCTGGAAGATCTACTAGAGCATTATTTGCAATTTTAATTAGCGGGTGAGATGTTCGTATAGGTTTATTCATTAGTAACTTTGACGTAAGGGCCCTTGATTAATATTTGTAATTTTAACTACTACAATAAGTGTTAATAAGAGATAATTAATTATTATAATTGTAATATTTATAGTTGGATTATTATATAATTTAATTAAGTTTAATTCATTTTCTGTAAATATATTTCTATTAGGAGAAAATTTGATTATTTCTAGTCTATTTGTAATTAATATTGATTTATCTATAAATAAAAATGTTAAAATAAATATTGTAAGTATAGTTGTTGAAATAAATATATTTTTTACTGAAAATGAAAAAAGTTCATTTGATGCTAATCTTGTTACATAAATAAATAAAACTAGTATACCTCCTAATATAATTAAGAATAAGATGTAAGCAAATCAATAGGAATGTGTAAATAGACCACAAGTTAGTCTAATAATAATAGTTTGAATTAGAAGTATTAACCCTATGGCTAAGGGGTGTTTAATTTGAATAAAATTTAATGATATGATTATATTAATTGAAGTTAAAATTAGTCTGATGCAGAGAATAGTTTATTAAAAATAATAATTTTGGAGATTATTGATAGGAAGAATTTCTTTTCTCTGAAGTTTTAAAAATTAAAATCTTATTTTTGGTATACAAGACCAATGTTTTTATTAAACTATTAAAACTAATGGTTGAATTAAATTTGTTTATTGTTGTTATTATATTTATTTCTGGTTGTTTATCTTATACTTTGAAGCGTAAACATTTGTTAAGAATGTTGTTGAGACTAGAATTTATTGTTCTTAGATTATTTTTTATATTAATTATTTATTTAATATATTATGGATTTGAATTTTTTTTTTCAATAATTTTTTTAACTTTTAGAGTTTGTGAGGGTGCTTTAGGACTTTCAATTTTGGTGAGAATAGTTCGTACTCATGGTAATGATTATTTTCAGTCTTTTAGAGTTTTGCAACAATGTTAGGGATTATAATTTCTATTTTATTTTTAATCCCTTTGGCTTTTATTAATAATACTTACTGATTGGTCCAGTGTATTTTGTTTTTAATTAGATTTATTTTTATAATATATATTCAACCTACAGGTTTATTTTGTTATTTAAGTTATTTTATGGGAATTGATTTAATTTCTTTTGGTTTAATTTTATTAACATTTTGAATTTGTACTTTGATGTTAACGGCTAGATTAAGAATTTATCAATTTAATTATAATTCAAACTTTTTTGTTTTTAATATTTTTATTTTATTATTAATGTTGTTTTTAACTTTTTCTTCTTTGAACTTATTTTATTTCTATCTATTTTTTGAGTCAAGTTTAATTCCAACTTTATTTCTTATTGTTGGTTGGGGATATCAGCCTGAACGATTACAGGCGGGGATTTATCTTTTATTTTATACTTTATTTGCTTCTTTGCCTATATTGGTTGGTATTTTTTATTTATACGGAAATAATTTTAGATTAATGTATTTTATATTTAGTGAAGATTTTATAATAAATTATTTATTTTATTTAGTTATACTGTTTGCTTTTTTAGTAAAGATACCTATGTTCTTGGTTCATTTATGGCTCCCTAAGGCTCATGTTGAGGCGCCGATTTCGGGTTCTATGATTTTGGCTGGAATTTTACTGAAGTTGGGGGGTTATGGTATAGTTCGTGTTTTTAAATTAATTATTTCTTTAGGAAACAGTTTGAATATTATTTGAGTTGTAATTTCTTTATTAGGGGGATTTTTAGTAAGTTTAATTTGTATACGTCAAGTTGATTTAAAGTCTTTAATTGCTTATTCTTCTGTTTCTCATATAAGATTGGTAATTGTTGGAATTATAACTATAACTTATTGGGGTTTTAGAGGATCATACACTTTAATAATTGGTCATGGTTTATGTTCTTCAGGTTTATTTTGTTTGGCAAATATTAGTTATGAGCGAACGGGTAGTCGAAGATTATTAATTAATAAGGGTATAATAAATTTTATACCAAGAATGTGTTTATGATGATTTTTGTTAAGATCTTCAAATATGGCTGCTCCTCCTTCTTTAAATTTATTAGGTGAAGTTAGTTTATTAAATAGAATTGTAGGTTGATCTTGGGGTACAATAATTTTTATTTCTTTATTATCATTTTTTGGTGCTGCGTATTCTCTATATTTATATTCTTATAGACAACATGGTGAATTATATTCTGGTTTATACAGATGTTTTAATGGCAGATTACGTGAATTTATTTTATTAATATTACATTGAGTTCCTTTAAATTTATTAATTTTGAAGGGGGAATATTGTATACTTTGATTATAATTTAAATAGTTTAAGTTAAAATATTGATTTGTGGTGTCAAAGATATGAATTTTCATTTTAAATAATTAATTTATCAATTTGTGTTATTTCTTTTTATTTTTTATTAAGATTTTCAATTAGTTTATTTATTGGTGGTTTATATTTTATTATTAATGATATAGCTATTTTTATTGAATGGGAAGTATTAAGATTAAATTCTTCTTCAATTGTTATAACTATTTTATTGGATTGAATATCTTTAATTTTTATGAGTTTTGTATTATTTATTTCTTCAATAGTTATTTATTATAGAGATGATTATATACATGGTGATGAGAATTTAAATCGATTTATTATTCTTGTATTAATATTTGTTTTATCAATAATGTTTTTAATTATTTCTCCTAATTTGATTAGAATTTTATTAGGTTGAGATGGATTGGGATTAGTTTCTTATTGTTTAGTAATTTATTATCAAAATGTAAAGTCTTATAATGCGGGTATAATTACTGCTTTAACTAATCGTGTTGGTGATGTTGCTTTATTATTAGCAATTGCTTGAATGTTAAATTATGGAAGTTGAAATTATATTTATTATTTGGAATGTATAAGGGGAGATTATCAAATAACTATTATTGCTTGATTAGTAGTTTTGGCTGCTATAACTAAGAGTGCTCAAATTCCCTTTTCCTCATGATTACCTGCTGCTATAGCAGCTCCTACTCCTGTTTCTGCTTTAGTTCATTCTTCAACTTTAGTAACTGCGGGAATTTATTTATTAATTCGTTTTAATTTATTATTTATTAATACTTACCTGAGTAAATTACTTTTATTATTTTCTGTTTTGACAATATTTATAGCTGGGTTGGGTGCTAATTATGAATATGATTTGAAGAAAATTATTGCTTTATCAACTTTAAGACAGTTGGGGTTAATAATAAGAATTTTGTCTATAGGTTATGCGGATTTAGCTTTTTTTCATTTATTAACACATGCTTTGTTTAAAGCATTATTATTTATGTGCGCTGGATCAGTCATTCATAATATAAAAAATACTCAAGATATTCGATTTATGGGAAGTTTAATTAATATAATACCTTTAACTTGTACTTGTTTTAATATTGCTAATTTGGCTTTATGTGGTATACCTTTTCTTGCTGGATTTTATTCAAAAGATTTGATTTTAGAGGTTGTTTCTATGAGAGGACTGAATTTATTAATTTATTTACTTTATTTCTTATCAACTGGTCTTACTGTGTGTTATTCTATACGATTAACTTATTATTCTTTAACTGGTGTTTTTAATTTTAGCGGTTTAGGATCAATTAGTGATTGTTATTGAATTATACTAAAGGGAATGTTGGGTTTATTATTTTTAGCTATTATGGGTGGAAGAATGCTTAGTTGATTAATTATTTCTACCCCTGAAATAATTTGTTTGCCTCCTTTAATGAAATTAATAGCTTTTATTGTAAGTTTATTAGGAGGTTTATTAGGTTATGAAATTTTTCAATTCAAGATTAGTTGAAAAATAAGTTCTATACTGAATTATTATACTACAAATTTTTTTGGAAATATATGATATATACCTACAATTTCTACTTCTTATATAAATCGTAGTTCCTTAAGTTTGGGGTATAAAATTATTAAAAGTGTTGATCAGGGATGAAATGAATATTTTGGAGCACAATCAATTTATATATTTTCGATAAATTTTTCTAAAATTAGTTCTATTTTACAGTATGGAAATTTTAAAATTTATTTAGTTATATTTGTTTCTTGGGTTGGATTAATATTTTTATTAATATTATTTTATTTAAATAGCTTAAGTTAGAGCATGACACTGAAGATGTTAGGGTAGTAAAATTACTTTTAAATATTTATAAAAAATAAAATTTTATTTTTACAATGAAAATGTAATGTTTTTTTTAAACTATATAAATAGAAATATTAATGGATTTTAACCACTAAAGAGAAAAGTTAGCAGCTTTTTCTTGAACAACATATTTCTTATTTAATTGGAATATAAGTTCAATGGTATCATTAACAGTGATAGGCCTCTTTTTGGCTTCAATTAATTATTTTAATTTAAGTTTGGGTGATTTTAACACCAATTATTAGGTCGAAACTAATTGCTATTTGCTTCAAACTTTGAAATAAATTGATTCCAATACCTTTTGAGTGCAATTCAAATGTTATAATTAACTATTATTCCAGTTAGTTCATTCTAATGCTCCTTGGTTTCATTCATGATATAGTCCAATTAGAAGAATTAGTAAGAAAAATATTGAAGTGGAAAGTCAAATAAGTATATTTGAAAATTTTATAATAATGATGATAGGTAATAATAAAGCAATTTCTACATCGAAAATTAAAAAGATAATAGCGATTAAGAAAAAATGTAATGAAAATGGAATTCGGGCAGAGCATTTTGGATCAAATCCGCATTCAAAGGGAGAATTTTTTTCTCGGTCATAAAATGATTTTTTTGATAAAATTGAGGCTAATATTATTGTGATTAATCTAATTAAGATAATAATTATTCTAATTATAAATATTATATATATTATTTATACTAAAATAATTTAGTCCTTTTGATTGGAAGTCAAATATACTTATATACTATATAAATTTATCCACCTCATCAGTAGATTGAAATATATAAAAATAGTCATACTACGTCAACGAAGTGTCAATATCAGGCTGCTGCTTCAAATCCAAAGTGGTGATTAGTGGAAAAATGAAAGTTGATATGACGAATTAGGCAAATTATTAGAAATGTAGTTCCAATTAGTACATGTAGTCCATGAAATCCTGTTGCTACAAAGAATGTAGAACCATAGACAGAATCAGCAATTGTAAATGGGGCTTCAATATATTCATAGGCTTGAAGGGTTGTAAAATAAATTCCTAATAGTACAGTAAAAAACAATCCTTGGGTTGTTTGTGTATAATTTCCGTTTATTAAACTGTGATGAGCTCATGTAATTGTAACTCCTGATGATAAAAGAATAACTGTATTTAATAGGGGAATTTCAATAGGATTAAATGGAATAATTCCTATTGGTGGTCATGTTATACCTAGTTCAACTGATGGAGATAGACTTCTGTGGAAGAAGGCTCAGAAGAAACTTACAAAGAAGAATACTTCTGAAATAATAAAAAGGATTATTCCTCAACGTAACCCTGAAATAACATTAGATGTATGGAGTCCTTGAAGAGTTCTTTCTCGAATTACATCTCGTCATCATTGAATTATTGTTAAAATTGTAATAATATTTCCTAAAATTAATAAAGATATATCATATTGATGAAATCATTTAACTATCCCAGCAGTTGTAGTTAAAGCAGCTAGGGCTCCTGTTAGTGGTCAAGGTCTATAATCTACTAAATGATAAGGGTGGTTGCTATGTGTTGACATTAAACGACTTCTCTAGAGTATAATGTACTTAATACTGCGAATACATAAGATTGAATAATTGCAACTGCTGCTTCAAGAGTTAATAGTGCAAATTGGGTAATTAATAATAGATTAATCATTAATATATTTATTGATGGTCCAGTTCTTCCTAGCAAAGTTAATAGAAGATGTCCTGCAATTATATTTGCAGCAAGTCGTACAGCTAAAGTTCCTGGACGAATTAAGTTACTAATAGTTTCAATACATACTATAAATGGTATAAGAACTGGGGGGGTTCCTTGAGGAACCAGATGAGCAAATATGTGAGTAGTATGATTGATTCAACCATATAAAAGAAATCTTAATCATAAAGGTAAGGCTAAAGCTAGTGTTAAAGTAAGATGACTTGTTCTTGTAAAAATATAAGGGAATAATCCTATAAAATTGTTAAATATAATAAATGAAAATAGGGAAACAAAAATGAAGGTTCTTCCGTAAGAAGTTGAGGATCCAATTAAAGTTTTAAATTCTTTATGAAGAGTATTTAATACATTGAATCATAATATATTAAATCGGGAAGGAATTAATCAATATATGCTAGGAATAATTATTAACCCTAGTATTGTACTTAATCAATTAAGAGATAGGTTTATAATATTAGTTGATGGATCAAATATTGAAAATAGATTTGTTATCATTTTCAGTTTATTGAATGAATTTTAATTTTTGTTATTTCTGATTTTTGAGGAGGATAAAAGAAAATATAATAATTTATTACTGAAAATATTAATATTAAGATTAGGAAGTAGATAAATAGTATTCATCATCTAAGAGGACTTATTTGTGGAATCAAAAAGTACTAGGTTTAACTAATAATTTTAATTTGACATATTAATGTTATAAAAATTTAACTAACTTTTTCATTAGAAGTAATTGCTAATTTACTATAAGGTGGTTTAAGAGACCAATACTTGCTTTCAGTCATCTAATGATGAATTTAATTTAATTCAGCTAATAAATGATTTTATGGGGATGCTTTCGATTGCAATTGGTATAAATCTATGGTTAGCCCCACAAATTTCTGAACATTGCCCGAAAAATAAACCTGGGCGGTTGATGTAAAAATTTGTTTGATTAAGACGTCCAGGTGTGGCATCAATTTTAACACCTAAGGCTGGTACAGTTCATGAATGTAGAACATCTGCAGCAGTAACTAGAACACGAACTTGGGTATTTATGGGTAATATAGTTCGATTATCAACATCAAGGAGTCGAAATCCATTTTCTGGTAATTCATTTGTTGGGATTATATATGAATCAAATTCAACATTTAAAAAGTCAGAGTATTCATAACTTCAGTATCATTGGTGTCCAATTGTTTTTAATGTAATTGATGGATTATCTACTTCATCTAATAAGTAGAGAAGTCGTAATGAGGGAAGTGCAATAAAGATTAATGTAATTGCGGGAAGAATTGTTCAAATTACTTCAATAGTTTGTCCTTCTAATAAGAATCGATTAATAAATTTATTAAAGAATAAAGCTGATAATAAATATCTTACTAAAATTGTGATTATTGTTAAAATTAAGAGGGTGTGGTCATGAAAGAAAATTAATTGTTCTATTAAAGGGGAGGCTCTGTTTTGAAGCGACAAATTAGATCATGTTGCCATTTTCTAATAAAAGGAAATTCTTTATATATAATGCTTAAAATTATTGCACTATTCTGCCATATTAGAACTTAGTTAGAATAGGAAGTTCAGAATAGCTGTGTTCAGCTGGAGGATATTTTTGTAATCATTCAATTGATGTTGGTAGTTGTGCTGAGAATAATATTATTCGTTTTGAAAATATTCTTTCTCAAAGAATAAAAAAGAAAAATAATACTGCAACAAATGAAATTAATGATCCAATTGATGAAATGATGTTTCATGATGTATAAGCATCTGGGTAATCTGAGTAACGTCGTGGTATTCCACTTAATCCTAAGAAATGTTGAGGGAAAAATGTTAAGTTTACACCTACAAATATTACTACGAATTGAATTTTAAGTCATAAGTTATTTATAGTTAATCCTGTAAATAATGAATATCAGTGTACAAATCCTCCTATGATTGCGAATACTGCTCCTATGGAAAGAACATAGTGAAAGTGTGCTACTACATAATAAGTGTCATGAAGAATAATATCAATAGATGAATTGGCTAAGATTACACCTGTTAATCCCCCTACAGTAAATAAGAAAACGAACCCTAATGCTCAAAGTAAGGCCGGTGAATAAGTAAATTGTGAACCATGAAGAGTTGCTAGTCATCTAAATACCTTAATTCCTGTAGGGACAGCAATAATTATTGTAGCTGAAGTAAAATAAGCACGTGTATCAACATCTATACCAACAGTAAATATGTGATGAGCTCATACTACAAATCCTAATAATCCAATAGCTAATATTGCATAAATTATTCCTAAGGCTCCAAATGTTTCTTTTTTCCCTCTTTCTTGAGCAATAATATGACTAATTATTCCAAATCCTGGTAGAATTAAAATATAAACTTCGGGGTGACCAAAGAATCAAAATAAGTGTTGGTATAAAATTGGATCACCTCCTCCTGCTGGGTCAAAGAAAGATGTATTTAGATTTCGATCAGTTAATAGTATTGTAATAGCTCCTGCTAATACAGGTAAGGATAATAACAGTAATACTGCAGTAATAACAACAGATCAAACAAATAAAGGTATACGGTCTAAGGTTATAAAAGATAAGCGTATATTAATTACAGTAGTAATAAAATTAACCGCTCCTAGAATTGATGAAATACCTGCTAAATGTAAACTGAAGATTGCAAGGTCTACTGAGGCTCCTGCATGGGCAATTCCAGCTGATAATGGTGGGTAGACAGTTCATCCTGTTCCGGCTCCTCTTTCAACAATAGAGGAAGCTAAAAGTAAAGTAAGAGAAGGTGGTAATAATCAGAATCTTATATTATTTATTCGAGGGAAAGCTATGTCTGGTGCTGCAAGTATTAAAGGAACTAATCAATTTCCAAATCCTCCAATAACAATTGGCATTACTATAAAAAAAATTATAATAAATGCATGGGCTGTTACAATTACATTATAAATTTGGTCATCACCAATTAATGAACCTGGTTGACCTAGTTCTGCTCGAATTAATAGACTTAAACTTGTTCCTACAAGTCCTGCTCAGATGCCAAATAGAAAATATAAAGTACCAATGTCTTTGTGGTTAGTTGAGAATAATCATTTTTGCGTTAAGGTAAAATGGCTGATGATAGGCGATAAACTGTAAATTTATTTATGGGATGTATATCTCTTTTACCATTAAGGTTTAAAGATATTTTCTATATTTATAGCTTTGAAGGCTATTAGTTTAATTAACTTAAAACCTTAACAAGGTTCTGTATTCAAAAATGATTTTAAATTGCAAATTTAAAGGTGAATAAAATTCCAGAACTTTCGGAATTTATAAAATTAAATATAAAAATGAAATAATAATTAGGCCAAATAGTGAAAGAAAATTAAGTAGAATAGTTAAATTTGAAAAATTTGATACTCATAATTTATTTCATCTGATTTGAGTAGAATTAATTATAAAGGCTGAGTAAGTTAAGCGGATGTAAAAAAATAATGTAATTAATGTTAAAATTACTATTATTGTAATAAGTGCTATATTTGTTATTCCAAGTCTTTGGATAATAATTCATTTAGGTAAAAATCCTGTGAATGGAGGTAGTCCTCCTAAAGATAAAAAATTGCAAAATAAGGAAAATTTTATAATAGGTCTATTATTTAGTGAGGAGAAAATTTGTCTGAAATAGAAAATATTTAATTGAAAGAATGTATAAATGATTGATAGAGATAAAATAGAGTAAAATAGAAAATAAATTAATCAAAAAGTTATTGAGATAAATAATCTTCTTAATATTCATCCTAAATGATTAATTGAGGAGTAGGCTATTAATCTTCGTAAATTTGTTTGGTTAAATCCTCCAATTGATCCAATTAGAATTCTAATAATAATTACAAAAAAGATGAATTGATGAAATAAGCAGTATGAAATTAAAATTATTGGTGCAATTTTTTGTCAAGTTATTAAAATGAATCTTATAGTTCATGAAAGACCTTCTATGACTTCTGGAAATCATGAATGGAAAGGGGCAGCTCCTATTTTTATTAGGAGTGCCGAATTTAAAATAATATTTAAATATGAATTATACTCGAGGGGAAAATTTTGATTGAAAGATAGTAAAAGAACAACAAATAATAAAGTTGTTGAAGCTAAGGCTTGAACAATAAAATATTTTAATGATGATTCTGTAGATGTTAAATTTTTAAGGTTGGTTAATAAGGGAATAAAAGATAATAGATTAATTTCTAGGCCTATTCAGGCCCCTAATCATGAGTTGGAAGAGATTGAAATGATTCTCCCCAACATTAGGATTATTAGAAATATAAAGTTAGTTAAATTGTTGATCATTAAAAAGAAAAGGGTTGAACCTCTATAAGTGGGGTATGAACCCAGTAGCTTATTTAGCTTACCTTTTTCTTTTGTTACATTTTAGTATATGATGTATATAGGCTTTTGATGCCTGAGGAGATAGTTTAATTCTATTAAATGTAGTGCATAATTTTATTTAATTAGCTCTATTTAATAGAGGGAGCTGGTGGGGGCTAATAAAGACACTATTAGTGTATAATTTATCCTATCAAGATAATCCTTTTATCAGGCACTTCATT